AATTAGGTGCCTGATAAAAGGATTATTTTGATAGAATAAAAAATGTATAATTACCCTAATTAACTGTAACAAAAACAATGAAGTTTTACATTGAAATTCAAAAATTCATATGCATAGACATTATATTACAAAAAGATAAGCTAAATAAAGCTGTTAGGCTCATAACTTAAATATAGGAATATAACCCTTCTTTTTAATTAAATTAAACTCAACAATTTTATTATTTAAAACAATAATCATTATAGGAATATTAATTTCTTTAAGATCAAGAAACTGAATTATATTATGATCAGGGTTAGAATTAATATTATTATCATTTATTCCAATTATAAGTTCAATAAATACAATATATACAGAATCAGCAATAAAATACTTTATTATACAAAGAATCAGATCAGCACTTTTAATAATATCAATTTTAACTTCATTAACAATACTAGATAATAAAATATTAATAATTACAGCAATATTAATTAAATTAGCTATTGCACCAATAAATATGTGATTTATTTCAACTATAGAAGGTATTAGAACAAACATATTAATAACAATATTAATTACAATAAAAATTATCCCTATAGTGGTAATATCATATATAAATTTAAAAATTAACACAATAATTATTACATCATTACTAATTTCTGCCTTATTAATTATCAATCAAACATCAATAAAAAAAATTATTGGACATTCATCAGTATTTAACTTCACATTAATATTGAGAGTAGTATCAATTTCTTTTATATGAATAAATTACTTATTAATCTATTCAATATTAACTTGATCAATAATTAATACAATAAAAACAATTAAAATTAAATCTATCAATCAATTAATAATTAATGAACAGTCAAAAATTATTAAATTAAACTTATGACTTTTAATACTATCATTTATAGGAATACCTCCACTTTTAGGATTCATAAATAAACTAATAGTCTTTGAATTAATATTATCAATAAAAGACTATACAATATTACTAATAATAATTTCATCATCAATAATAATTGCATTTACATACATGCGATTATCATATTCATCAATAATAATAATATCAATAAAAACAAAATGAACAAGATTAATTCATAAAAAAAAAATAAAAATTACATGAATTAACATAATTAACTTAATTCCTATTATATATATAATTTAAGACTTTAAGTTAAAAAACTATAAACCTTCAAAGTTTAAATTATCATAAAGATAAGTCTTAAATATTCTTTAAACTTGCAATTTAATATTTTTATATAAACTATAAAACCTATTAAGAGAATTTTATTCATAAATAAACGTACAATTTATTACCTTTATCAGACACCTTAACAAATGAATAAATGATTATTTTCAACAAACCATAAAGATATCGGGACATTATATTTTATATTTGGTATATGATCAGGAATATTGGGAATAATACTTAGAATAATTATCCGTACTGAATTAACTCAGCCTGGTTCATTTCTTAATAATGATCATTTATATAATGTAATTGTAACATCACATGCACTGATTATAATTTTCTTTATAGTTATACCTATTATAATTGGAGGATTTGGTAATTGACTATTACCAATTATAATTGGGGCTCCTGATATAGCATTTCCACGATTAAATAATATAAGATTCTGACTTTTACCACCTTCAATCCTTATACTAATTTCATCATCATTAATTGATTCAGGTGTAGGAACAGGATGAACATTGTATCCCCCTTTATCTTCAAATATTGCAAGATCTGGAATTAGAACAGATATATCAATTTTCTCATTACATATAGCAGGAATCTCATCAATTATAGGGGCATTAAATTTCATTACAACAGTAATAAACATACGAACTCCTGGAATATCACTAGATAAAACACCACTATTTGTATGATCAGTTATAATCACAGCTATTTTATTATTAATTTCCTTACCTGTATTAGCAGGTGCAATTACTATATTACTTACAGATCGTAACTTAAATACATCATTTTTTAACCCTTCTGGTGGAGGTGATCCTATTCTATATCAACACTTATTTTGATTCTTTGGTCATCCTGAAGTATATATTTTAATTCTACCAGGATTTGGATTAATTTCACACATTATTAATAAAGAAAGAGGAAAGAATGAATCATTTGGTTACCTAGGAATAGTATACGCTATAATTTCAATTGGTTTACTAGGTTTTGTTGTATGAGCACACCACATATTTACAGTTGGAATAGATGTAGATACACGAGCATACTTCACATCAGCCACAATAATTATTGCTGTACCAACAGGAATCAAAGTATTCAGATGAATTGCAACAATAAACGGATCGTTTAAAAAATCTTCTATTCAAATAATATGATCATCAGGATTTGTATTCTTATTTACATTAGGAGGGTTAACAGGAATTGTATTATCAAATTCTTCAATTGATATTATTATACATGATACTTATTATGTTGTAGCTCATTTTCACTACGTATTATCTATAGGAGCAGTATTCGCTATCATAGCAGGATTTATTCATTGATTTCCATTAATTAGAGGATTATCAATAAATACTAAATGATTAAAGATTCAATTCTTATTAATATTTATTGGAGTAAACATAACATTTTTTCCACAACACTTCCTTGGTATAAATGGTATACCACGTCGATATTCAGATTACCCTGATATATTTATACAATGAAATATAATATCTTCAATAGGAAGAACTACATCAATTTTAAGAATTATAATATTCTTATTTATTCTATGAGAATCAATAATAGCAAAACGATTTATAATATTTTATAATAATAATTCAACATCAATTGAATGACTACAAAAATTACCACCTAATGAACATTCTTATAACGAATTACCAATAATATCAAACTAATTTAAAGTGACAGATAAAATGTAATGAGCTTAAAATTCATATATAAGTAAATTAATACTTCTTTAAAAATTAAATGACTTAATTTAATATTTCAAGACCCAGCATCACCTATAATAGAACAATTAATCACCTTACACGACCATATCATAATAATTTTAATTTTAATTACTATAACAGTTATATATATAATATACTCAATCCTTATAAATAAAATAATTAATCGATTCTTAATAGAAGGTCAAATAATTGAATTTATTTGGACAATTACCCCAGCTATTATACTAATTATAATTGCAATACCATCATTAAAAACTTTATATATAATTGAAGAATCTAACAACCCTATATTAACAATTAAAGCAATTGGCCACCAATGATACTGATCATATGAATATTCAGATTTAAACAAAATTGATATAGATTCATACATAAAACCAAATCAAGAATTAAAAAATAATAATATACGACTCTTAGATACAGATTATCAAATAATTTTACCATTCAATACACCAATTCGAATTTTAACATCATCATTAGATGTTATTCATTCATGAACAATTCCATGTTTAGGTATTAAAATTGATGCTTCTCCAGGACGAATTAATCAAGCTAATATATATATTAACAAACCAGGGATTTACTATGGACAATGTTCAGAGATCTGTGGTACAAACCATAGATTCATACCTATTATAGCTGAAGCTATTAACACAAACATATTTATAAAATGATTAATTAAAAATTCATTAGATAACTTAAAACAAGTAATGATCTCTTAAATCAATATATAGTAAAGTAGTGATTACTTCTAATGAAAGTTTTAGTTTAATAGAAAACAATTCTTTGTCAAAGAATAAATATAATAATTATAAACTTTTCATACCACAAATATCACCATCATGATGAATATTAATTATAATAATAACAACAATTAGAGTAATATACACAATTTCAGTTAAATTTCACAATAAAGAAAACAAAATATATATAAAAAATATTAAGAAAACAAAAATTAACTGAAAATGATAATAAACCTATTTAGAACTTTCGACCCATCAACAGGATTATTATCACTTAATTGAATCTCAATGATTATACCTACAATAATGATACCTATTAAATATTGAAATAACATAAACAAGATATTACTAATTACAGAAAAAATTAATAAATTTATATTTAATGAAATTAAATCTTCATTAAAAATTAAAGGGTCATCAATTATTATAATTAGATTAATAACTTACATTATATTAATAAACATAAACGGATTATTACCTTATATATTTACATCATCATCACATATATCATTTTCTCTAGCAATAGCATTACCTATATGATTATCAAGAATAATATTTGGATGAACAAAAAAACCAAAAATAATACTAATTCACTTAATCCCAATAGGGACTCCTACAATACTTATACCATTTATAGTAATAATTGAATCAATTAGAAATTTAATTCGACCAGGATCACTTGCAGTACGTCTTAGTGCAAATATAATTGCTGGCCACTTAATTATAGCTCTCATAGGATCTAATAATAATATAATATTAATAATAATTATATTAATAATGCTTATAATATTTGAATTAGCTGTATCAATAATTCAAGCGTATGTATTTACAACATTAATTAATTTATACTCAAGAGAAGTATAAATGAATAACCACCCATTTCACTTAGTTGATCAAAGACCATGACCTATTACAACATCTATAGGGTTACTAACAATAACAGCAGGAATATCTATAATATTTATAAAAAATGAATATACACTAATAACAATAGGAATATTAATTATCTTAATATCAGCAATACAATGATGACGAGATATAATTCGAGAATCAACATATCAAGGATTACATACTAAAAAAGTAATAACAAGAATAAAAATTGGAATAATTCTATTCATTTTATCAGAAATTATATTTTTTATATCATTTTTCTGAACATTTTTCCACAGAAGACTATCACCTGCTATTGAAATTGGAATACAATGACCACCTAATTCTATTAAAACTTTTAACCCTATAGATATACCATTATTAAACACAATAATCCTCTTAACATCAGGATTATCAATTACATGAGCACATAACACCTTATTAATAAAAAACTGAACAGCAACAATACAAGGGATTGTAATTACAATTATATTAGGAATTTACTTTTCAATTAACCAAGCAATAGAATATTTAGAAGCATCATTTTGTATTTCTGATTCAATTTATGGGTCTACATTCTTTTTAATTACTGGGTTTCATGGAATTCATGTTATTATTGGTACTATATTTATTACAGTAATAATAAAACGAATAATAAATATACACTTCTCAACATACCACCACATTGGGTTTGAATCAGCAGCATGATATTGACATTTTGTTGATGTAATTTGACTATTCCTATATATTTCAGTATACTGATGAGGTAACTACTTATTTAGTATAAAAAGTATATAAAGCCTCCAACTTTAAGGTTTAATTAAAAATAAGTAATAGATATAATAATTAAACATATAATAATAGTAATTACAATTTCATTGGTTATAATAATACTAATTAAAATAATTAGAAAAAAGTCAATTATAGAAATTAATAAGTCATCACCTTTTGAATGTGGAATAAACACAATTTCTTATAAACGATTACCATTTTCATCACACTTCTTCATAATTGCAGTTATCTTCTTAATTTTTGATATTGAAATTATTATAATTGCTCCTACTATTATAACAATAAAAACATCTATATATTACATATGAATACTAACATCATTCATATTTATTACTATTATTATAATAGGTTTATATTACGAGTGATTTAATGGTCTTATTAAATGAACACAATAGGATTATAGTTAAATATAACATTCAAATTGCAATTGAAAAGTACAAAATTGTTAATCTTTAAACACAGAAGTAATAAATACAATTAGTTTCGACCTAATATAAGAGATAAATTTCTCCATGTTTAATTGAAGCCAAACAGAGGCATCTTATTGTTAATAAGATAAATGATAAATAATCCAATTAAAAGAGGTATAAAAAGAAATAGCTGCTAACTAATTTCTAAGCGAAATAGTCGTTTACCTCTTATTCTTATAGTTTAAACAAAACAATTTAATTTCAATAAATAATTAGATAAAATCTTAAGAATTATTCTCAGTAATTAATTACTCATTAATAATTTCAATATTAAACTCTAAAATATAAGCTATAAGAATTAAAATAAAATAATATAAGAAAATATCATAAGTAATAAAATAAAATTAAAACCCCCCAAAAAAACTAACTGAAACAAATTAGATCAGTAAGGAAACATATAGGTAATTCCTATTACCCCATAATACTCTCCTCAAAATAAAAAATTAATTATATCCCTGCCATAAACATATATATTACTATATAAATAAGGAACAAAACCATTAAGAAACCATATATAACTATTAAAATTAAAATAACAAATACCTAAAACAAATTTTAAATTCAAAATCTCATAAATAACCCATAATCTAAATAAAATGATAAACAGAATAACTAACTTTATATACAAAGGAAAATAAACAAATACTAAATCAAAGCCAATTAATCAATTAAATATACAACCAAATAAGACTCTAAATAAAGACAAAAAAAAAACTCTAAACTTTATATAATCAAAAGAATCTCTAATAAAATTAAATACAAAAAAACTTGAACCTATAATTATTCTATAATAAAACAAACGAAAACTATAAAAAAGAGTTAAACATAAAGAAAAATATATAATTAAATACAAAAAAATATCTAACCCAGAATTTAAAGAATATTCAATCAAAAAATCCTTAGAATAAAATCCAGATAAAAAAGGAATTCCACATAATCTTAACCAAGAAATATTAAAACAAGAAGAAGTTAAAGGAAACAACTTACATATACAACCCAATATACGAATATCTTGTACATCACCTATATAATAAATAAAAATACCTGAACAAAGAAATAGTAAAGACTTAAAAACCGCATGTCTTAATAAATGAAAATATCCAAATTCAACTAATCCTATAAATAAAGAAAACATTATTAAACCTAACTGTCTTAAAGTTGAATAAGCAACAATCTTCTTTAAATCAAATTCAAACAAACCACAAAAAGAAGACATAATTACAGTAAATAAACTAATAAATATAAAAAAATAATTTATATAAAAAAAAAAACTAAAAAAACGAATAATTAAATACACCCCTGCAGTAACTAAAGTTGAAGAATGAACTAATGCTGATACAGGAGTTGGGGCAGCTATAGCTGCTGGAAGTCAACAAGAAAAAGGAATCTGTGCACTCTTAGTAAAAGATGAAATAAATACTAAATAAAAAATAGAAGTTCTATACATAAAATTATTAAAAACAAAATGTCAACCCCCAAAAGAAGAAAGCCAACCAATACAAATTAAAATACCAATATCCCCTAAACGATTTGTTAATAAAGTAATCATTCCAGATAAATATCTCCTTAAAGACTCATAATAAACTACTAAACAAAAAGATACTAACCCTAAACCATCTCAACCTAACATAATACTAATTAAGTTAGGACTAATAATTAACATAAATATTCTTAAAATAAATAAAATAATTAAATACAAAAAACGAATTGAAGAATATCTTGAAATACCTATATACTGTAATCTATATAAAACTACTATACAAGAAATAATTATAACCAAACAACAAAAAAACATTGAAATTCAATCTACTAAAATCAAATAAATAATTTCAACTCTACCTAACCCAAGAATCCTATACTCCAATATAACAGTGCAATCACTTACTAAAAAATAAAGACCTAAAAAAAAAAAAAAAAAAAAAAAAAAGGAAAGAAAAATTACCCAAAACAAATAGACTTTATAATTAATAATGATTTAAGGTTAAAACTTCACAAAGACCACAACTTTATATTTTATATAAACTACTTAAATTAAAACAAATCAATTACCAGTACAAAACATACAAGCATAAATACATGAATAAAACTAATTAAATATTCACGAGTCTCACCACTACTACAACTAAATAAATATATATATATACCATGTTGTCTATAAAGATATAAGTACATACAAAAGCATGAACAAAGAAAAGATACTAAAACAAAGTAAATAAATCTTAACTCCCAATATCTAATTATTCTAGATAAGATAAGAACCTCACCAATAAAATTTAGTCTAGGGGGACAACTTATATTAAAAGAACACAGTAAAAACCAAAACACAGTAATTCTTGGTATATACAAAATTATACCCTTAACTATAAAAAAACTTCGTCTATTGAGACGGAAATAAAAAATATTAGCTAAACAAAATAAACCAGAAGAACAAATCCCATGTCCAATTATTAAAATATAAGAACCAACTAAACCAAAAAAACTTATACTCAATAAACCTAACAGACATAAACCTATATGAGATACAGATGAATAAGCTACTATTATCTTTATATCCCCTTGAATAAGACTAATTAAACTAACTAAAACTGAACCTCAAATAACAAATGAATAAGTGATATAAGAATTTAAATTAAAACCCAATTCAAAAATAAATATAAAACGAATAATCCCATAACCCCCTAATTTTAATATTAAACCAGCTAAAATTATAGAGCCAGCTACTGAAGCTTGCACATGAGCCTTAGGTAATCAGAAATGAAAAAGAAACATTGGAGCCCTAACTAAAAATGAAAATATAAAAATAAAATATATTAAAAATCTTCCTCTAAAATAACTCAAATAATCAAAAAAAAAAGAAAAAGAAAATCTATACAAATATAAAATTAACAATAAAAAAGGTAAAGAAGAAAAAATTGTATAAAATAATAAATAAAACCCAGAAACTAAACGCTCAGGCTGATATCCCCAGCCTAATAATATAATAATTATAAAAATTAATCTTAATTCAAAAAAAATATATATAAAAAACACATTCAAAGAAAAAAAAAATATAATAATTATTAAAGATAAGAATAAACTTACTATCAAAAAAGATAAACTATTAACTCCAAGATTGATTAAGTTTCTTCTAATAATTATTAAACTTAAAATAATAATACATAAAATTACTAAACCAAATGAAATAAAATCTAATCCAAAGTCATAAAAAATGTATCTAAAACTTATTCTTAAATTTAACTTTATTAACAAAATTATAAATATTATAGAAAATATTAATTGATATGAATACCAACAATTTACTATAAAAATATTAAGGATCAAAGAAGTTAAATATAAAATAACTATCATTTAAATATTATATTTAAATAATCATTTCCATGATTTCGAATTATTACTACTAAGATAGTTAAACCTAATACACTCTCACAAACATAAAATATCATTATAAATAAATAATAATAAAAAATAAATCTGTATAAAAAACTTAAAACAATTATAATCAATAAAGATAAAACAACAAACTCTAAAAGTATTAAGGATAATAAAATATGTTTACGTATATAAATTAAAGAACATAAACTTATAAAATAAAAATATAAAACTAAATATAAACTCATAGGTTTTAATAATTTAAAATAAAAATTTTAATCTTGTAAATTAAATTTAAGCTTAGCTTTTAAAACATCAGTAAGATTAAAAATATCTTAAGCCTCCAAAACCTAAATTTTATATTAAACTACTTACTGAAATTATAATTATTAAATTAATAATCACAATGGTATCTATAACACCAATAATAACAAACCCTATACAAATAGGTATTACTCTTTTAATTCAAACTATACTAACAACACTATTTATTAACAAAATTTTACCTTCCTCATGATTTAGATTAATTACATTTATAATAATAATTGGAGGATTATTAATTTTATTTAATTATATAAGAAGAATTGCATCAAATGAAAAAGTTACTCTAAAAATCAATTTAAGACTTATTATAACAATTATATTCATACCCATAGATGAAATATTTATAAGCCAAATAAACTTTACAGAAAAATCAATTACTAGAATTGAAAGCATATCTTTATCAAAAATATTTAATAATAAAACAATATACATCTCAATATTTATAATTATATACCTTCTCTTAGCAATAATTATAGTATCAAAAATAATTAAAACCTATAAAGGACCATTACGATCTAAATATGAATAAATCTATCCGAAAAACCCCTATAATAAATGTCATAAATAATTTACTAATTGATTTACCGGCCCCATTAAATATTTCATTATGATGAAATTTTGGATCAATATTAGGAATATGTCTAGCTATACAATTAATCTCAGGAATTATTTTATCTATACATTATTCACCAAATACTTCTATAGCGTTTGATTCAATTAGTCACATTATACGAAATGTCAATTACGGATGAATTATACGAACAATCCACTCTAATGGAGCATCTCTATTTTTTATTTGCTTATATATACATACAGGACGTGGAATATACTATGGATCATATAAACTAATTTACACATGAGTCTTAGGTGTATCATTAATACTTTTAACTATAATAACAGCTTTCTTAGGTTATGTCTTACCGTGAGGTCAAATATCTTTCTGAGGGGCTACAGTAATTACCAATTTAATATCAGCAATTCCTTACTTTGGAAATAATATAGTAATATGAATTTGAGGAGGTTTTGCTGTTGATAACGCAACTTTATCACGATTTTTTAGACTCCATTTTACAATACCATTTATTATTTCAATAATAGTAATTATTCATTTAGCATTTCTACACCAAACAGGATCTTCAAATCCTATAGGGCTTAATTCAAACATTGATAAAATCCCATTTCACCCTTTCTTTTCAATCAAAGATATTATAGGAATCATTATAATAATAACAATTATATTAACATTAAATTTCTATAAACCATATATACTTATAGATCCTGATAATTTTAACCCTGCTAATCCTATAATTACACCTATTCATATCCAACCAGAATGATATTTCCTATTTGCTTATGCAATTTTACGATCAATCCCGAATAAACTTGGGGGTGTCATAGCATTACTTATATCAATTTTAATACTACTATTTATTCCAGTATCTACAAAATCAAAATTTAAAGGAATAAATTTTTACCCAATAAATCAAATATTATTCTGAATATTTTTTATAACAGTATTACTATTAACTTGAATCGGAATAAAACCAGTAGAATTACCTTATACAATAATTGGATTACTATTAACTATATTATATTTCTTATACTTTGTTTTAAACCCTATAATATTAATTATATGAGATAAATTAATTTCATAAGTTAATTAGCTTATATAAAGCATGTATCTTGAAAGTACAAGTAAGAATTAAATTTATTAACTTAACAAAAAAAAATGATAAATAATAATTAATTTTATAAAAATAAAAAAATAAAAATAATTTAAAGATAAAGGCAAATAACACTTTCAAGCCATATATATTAGTTTATCATAACGATAACGAGGAATTGAAGATCGCACCCAAATAAATAAAAAACACATAAAAATAACTTTAATATAAAAATACAAAGAAAAAAAATTTCCCCCTAAATATAATAAACAAGTTATTAAACAAATAAAAATAATACTAGAATATTCAGAAATAAATAAGAAAGCAAATAAACCCCCACCATATTCAATATTAAATCCAGAAACTAATTCTCTCTCCCCCTCAGAAAAATCATAAGGAGAACGATTAGTCTCAGCTAAACAACAAGAAAATCAACAAAAAAATAAAGGAAAAGAAATATATACAAATCAAGAACTAAGCTGACAAAAAAATAAATTTATAAATCTATATCTATCACATAAAATAAAATAAATAATTAAAAAAAAAGATAAAGAAACTTCATAAGAAATAGCTTGAGATACTCCTCGTATTCTACCAATTATTGAATAAACTCTATTAGAAGATCACCCACAAATAATTATAAAATAAACTCCAATACCACAAAAACACAAAAAAAATAATAAACTATAATTAAATTCAATAAAATTATAATAAATAGGAAGTAAAACCCAACAAAATAAAGAATAAATTAAACCTAATATAGGACAAATAATATAAATTATAAAATTTCTGTTTATAGGTAAAAAGTCTTCCTTAATAAATAACTTCATACCATCTGAAAATGGCTGTAAAAGACCTAAATAACCTACTTTATTAGGACCTTGACGCAATTGTATATAACTTAAAACCTTACGCTCAACTAAAGTAAAAAACCCCACTGAAATAAGTACTATAAATAAAATAATTAAACAAATTAAATAAAAAATTACTAGATGTAACTATTTATTACATAATTAAATTCTAAAATTAATACATTAAACTCTGTCAATCTAGCAAAAAATCATAATGAAAACTATTAATTATGGTCCTTTCGTACTAATAATTAAAATAAATTTTAAGATAGAAACCAACCTGGCTTACACCGGTTTGAACTCAAATCATGTAAGATTATAAAAGTCGAACAGACTTATTATTAAAGACTCTACACCTTAATTATATCTTAATTCAACATCGAGGTCGCAAACTTTAATTTAAATATGAACTTTCCATTAAAATTACGCTGTTATCCCTAAGGTAATTTATCTTATAATCTTAAAAAGGATCTTAATAACATAAATTAATGATTTAAATAAAAAAAGTTAAATTTATTAATCACCCCAATTAAAAATTTAAATTAAATGAATAAATTAAACCTAAAAATACCACAGTGAATTTACATTTTAAATTCTATAGGGTCTTATCGTCCCTAAAACATTATTTAGCCTTTTAACCAAAAAATAAAATTTTAATATTAAAGCCAATAAAGATAATTTTTCATTTATCCTTTCATTCAAGTTTCCAATTAAAAAACTAATTATTATGCTACCTTTGTACAGTCAATATACTGCAGCCATTTAAATAAAATTAATCATTGGGCAGAAATTACTTTATATAAAATACATAAAGAAATGTTTTTGATAAACAGTTGAAAATTAAATATGCCGAATTCATAAAACTTAAATTAAAAATTATACTTATTAAATCAATATTAAAAAATAAAAAAATTAAATAAAAAAATTAAATAAAAAATTAAATTAAATAAAATTATATAAATATAAACTAATCTATTAAGAACTATATAAGAAGATTCTATTAATAATAAAAATAAAAAAAAAAATAAATTATAATTTTATATTAAGATTATCCCTAATAAATTTAGAATCCCTATATATAAAATAAATAAAAAAAGAGTACTATAATTTAATTAAATTTTTAATAACCAGATATACAAAAGAACGTTAACATTTAACTACAATAATTAAATTAGATAAATCTATAAAACAACTTAATCAAAATAAAAATAAATATCTAATATTCGGGAATAAAAAATAAATTAATTAATAAACATACCCTGTACAAAAGGTAATATAAATTTAACCTTTAAATTAAAAATAAACCTTAACAGTAAATTAAATAGAAATTTATTATAATACTTAAATAAAGTCAAATAAAAAAAAAAGATAATTAATAAATAAATCAGAAAGGAAAAATCTTCTTACAAATGTAAATAGTAAACTTTATATAAGCTACATTCTGAATAATCTAACCTCACCTTCCAGTAAAATTACTTTGTTACGACTTATCCAATAAATTTGGAGTGACGGGCAATATGTACATGGTTTATAACTTAATTCAAATTAAATAATTATATAAAATTACTATCAAATCCTATTTTAAATTAAATTAAATATTATCATCCAATATAAATTATAATTAAAGTAATCCATTTAAACTCAAATAAAACTGCAACTTGACCTAATATAAATTAAATAATTAAAATAGAAAATTCCTTTAAGATTATTCATTATAGCGATATACAAATTAAATTTAAGTATAAACTAACGTGGTTTATCAATTAATAAACAGATTCCCCTGAAAAGATTAACCACCGCCAAATTCTTTAAGTTTTATAGAACATAACTATCAATATTCTTTAGTTTAATCTAAACAAAAAATAAAAGGGTATCTAATCCTAATTTTAAATTAATATTTATAAGAATATTAATAAGATTTATAATAAATATATAAATTCCACCTAAATATATCTTAATTAAAATCATAAATAAACAACCAAATTATATATAAAAAATAATTTTAACTAAATTTGTATAACCGCGAATGCTGGCACAAAATTTATCTAACTTTAAATAAATATCTGAATATAAACTAAAATAATTATCAATATTATTTACTGTTTAAATTTAAATTATTAAAATTACATATAATTAATTTATATAAAAAATTATAAAGACAGAATCAAACTTTTAAAATAAAAAAATCAAAATAGAACATAAACTTATTTAGAAACATAAATAAACTTATCATTAAATAACCTAATCATTATTATAAATATCTTTCCTACGATGATTTGATCACTATCATAGGTATTAACAGTAATAATATAATTATACTAAGCAAGTATTGAATACTATATATATGATTACTATTATAAATATCTTTCCTACGATGATTTGATCACTATCATAGGTATTAACAGTAATAATATAATTATACTAAGCAAGTATTGAATACTATATATATGATTACTATTATAAATATCTTTCCTACGATGATTTGATCACTATCATAGGTATTAACAGTAATAATATAATTATACTAAGCAAGTATTGAATACTATATATATGATTACTATTATAAATATCTTTCCTACGATGATTTGATCACTATCATAGGTATTAACAGTAATAATATAATTATACTAAGCAAGTATTGAATACTATATATAGGATTACTATTAATAAATATTTTATCTATGACTAACCTATTAATATATAAAATACTTTAATTGAGATTAAATATTTAATCATAGAATATTGATCAATTAGGCAACGTTAATTTATTTATAAGAATAATTAAGTCAAATATTATGATATCCTTAATTCAGATATAATACTTATGAAGTTAAGTTTTATTATATATTAATCTAATAGTCTTTTCTCACTTTCGAATGATGATATGACGTTGCTTATTTAATTGAATTCAAATAATGCTTATCATCAATAAGTATACTAATATCTCAATCTTCTTTCTTCACTTTTTTCCGTTTAGGAAGAAAGAAGATTGACTTAACTATAATTCATATTCAATAGCTATGAATATAAATTAATTATATTTTAAATAAGAATTACATATAATTAAATTATTGAAATATTATTTAAAATTATGATTTTATTTAAAATAAAATATTTACTATTATTAGTTTGAATTAGATTTATTTAAAATAAAATATTTACTATTATTAGTTTGAATTAGATTTATTTTTAATTAGATATTTATTATATATATACGTATATATAAATAAAAATTTGCTTTATTTTTTAAAGCGAATAATTTTTTATTTATATTTTAAATATATAGAAAATATATTTTTAACTCTAAAAATCAAGGACAGTTTCCATATTCTTTACAAGAATAATCTATATTTTTTTATCTTATTTTTAAAATT